AACGAAAACAAGCTCAGCAACGAGTTTATAAGTCGAATAGAGGCTATAGATAAGGGATCTCTTCCTCTGGATGTAGTACTCGAAAAAAAAACTAGATTGTGTAATGATGAAACTAAAAAAGAATACTTGCCTAAAAAGTATGATCCTTTCTCGAACGGGCCTTATCGTGGAATAATTCATTTTGTTTTTTCCCCTTCAATCATAAATCAAATTCCCATCGGAAATTCCATCGGAACTCTTTGGATAAATAAGATCCACGAGATCCTTATTGCTACTAGTTATCGAGAATTTGAGAAAAGAATAGCTGCATTTGATCGAAAATCAATATCAACGAAAATTCATAATGGTAATTTATTTAATTTTATTAGTGAATTTGCTGTAAAATCAATATGCTCAATAAAAATATTGAAAAGACTTTCTTTACTTTCCGAACAAGAAAAAAAAAATCATTATTCACAAGCAAAATTGTTATTCAATGCAGTTATAAATGATACCAACGAGCACAAAATTAGAAACAAAGATCTTGAAATAGAAATCAAAGAAATCAGTAAAAAAATACCTCGATGGTCATACAAATTAATTGACGAGTTAGAACAACAAGAGAGACAAAATGAAGAAGACGCGGAGGAGGATCATCAGATTCGTTCAAGAAAAGCTAAACGTGTAGTTATTTTTACTGATAATCAGCAGAATCCCGATACTTATACTACTACCCTAGATACTAATAATTCTGATCAAACAGACGAAGTCGCTTTAATAGATTATTCTCAACAATCGGATTTTCGTCGAGACATAATAAAAGGATCTATGCGCGCTCAAAGACGTAAAATAACTATTTTGGAATTGTTTCAAGCAAATGTGCATTCCCCGTTTTTTTTTGACAGAATAGGAAATACCCCTCTTTTTTTGTTTGATATCTCCGAACTTATTAAATTCATTTTTATAAATAAGATGGGTAAAAACACAGAATTCAAAATTTCGGATTGTGTGGAAGAAGATACAAACGAACAAGAGAAAAAAGAAGCGGACAAAAGAGCGACGGACAGATTAGAAGATCAAGCACGAATAGAAATAGCAGAAGCCTGGGATAGCATTATATTTGCTCAAATAATAAGAGGTTCAATCTTAGTAACACAATCAATTCTTAGAAGATATATTATATTACCGTCATTGATAATAGCTAAAAATATGGGTCGTATGCTATTATTTCAATTTCCCGAGTGGTCCGAGGATTTAAAGGGTTGGAAGAGGGAAATGCATGTTAAATGCACCTATAATGGTGTTCAATTATCAGAAACAGAATTTCCAAAAAACTGGTTAATAGACGGTATTCAAATAAAAATATTATTTCCTTTCCGTTTGAAACCTTGGCACAGATCTAAACTAGCCTCCCCTTATCTAATAAATATAAAAATAAAAAAGAAAGATAAAAAAAATGATGATTTTTGTTTTTTAACAATTTTTGGAATGGAAACTGAACTACCTTTTGGTTCTCCACGAAAAAGATCTTCGTTTTTTGACTCCATTTTTAAAAAACTAAGAAAAAAAATGATGAAATGGAAAACAAATTGTTTTATCGTTCTAATAGAAAGAGCAAATTTTGTTCGAATAATCTCAAAAGAAATAAAGACATGGATTATAAAAAACATTATCTTTATACAAAGAATAATAAAAGAACTATTAAAAATAAATCCAACTCGATTTTTTGGGTTGAAAGAAGTATCTGGATCGAATGAAACTAAAAAAGACAAAGATTTGAGAATCAGTAATAATATGATTTATGAATCGTCCAGTCAAATTAAATCTTTCGATTGGACAAATTATTCACTGACCGAAAAAAAAATAAAAGATCTAACTGATAGAGCAAATCGAATCAGAACTCAAATAGGAAAAATTCTAAAAGACAAAAAAAACAAAAAAGGTAATGATGCTGAAAGATTTGAATCTCCAAAAACTTTTGGGCCGATGTTTAAAAGAAGAAATATTCGATTAATCCGTAAATCCATTTTTTTTATAAAATTTTTCTTCAAAAAGATATATATATATATCTTCTTATTTATTATTAATATTCTTCAGATCAATACACCACTTTTTCTTGAATCAAAAAAAAAATATATGGGTAAATACATTTTCAATATTAAAGCCAATCAAGAAGGTATTGATAAAACAAATCAAAATACAATTAACTTTAGAAAGTCCCTTTCTAATCTTAGTAAGAACTCACAGAACTTATCCTCGTTGTCACAAGCATATGTCTTTTACAAATTATCACAAATCCAAGTTAATAACTTGGATAAGTTACGATTTATCCTTCAATATAATGGAACATCCCTTTTTCTTACAAACGAAATAAAAGATTATTTTGGAGCCCAAGGAATATTGCATTCCGAATTCCAAAATAAAAAAATTCGAAATTTTGGAATAAATCAATGGAAAACGCGGTTAAGGGGTCATTATCAATATAATTTATCTAAGATTGGATGGTCTAAATTAGTGCCGGGAAAATGGCGAAATAGAATTAATCAAGGTTGGATGGCCCAAAATAAAGATTTAAACAAACGGGATTCTTATGAAAAAGACCAAATAATTTATTATAAAAAAAAAAATTATTATAAATTACCCAATAAAAAAGACTATGGATATGATCTTTTATCATATCAATCTATATCTTATGAAGATACGAAGAACTCATTTATTTATGTATCACCATTACAAGTAAACAATAACCAAGGGATTTCTTGTAATTACAACACACGGAAATACAAATTATTTGATGGAATAGGAGATATTCTTAGCAATAATTATCTCGGAAAAAATGGTATTGTGGATATGGATAAAAATCCAGATAGAAAATATGGGGATTGGAAAATGATCCATTTTTGTCTTAGAAATACGGTCGATATTGAGACCTGGATCAATACCAACAGTCATAAAAAGACTAAGACTATTAATGGCAAAAAAATAGAGAAGAAAGGTCTGATGATTCATCAACAAATAAAGCCTTCCAATCAAACCTTTTTTGATTGGATGGGAATGAATGAACAAATACGAAATCGTCCCATATCGAATTTTAAACTTTGGTTCTTCCCCGAATTTGCACTCCTTTATAATTCATATAAAATGAAACCCTGGTTCATACCCATCCAATTACTTCTTTTAAATTTTAATGGAGATGTAAATATTAGTGCAACTAAAAATATCAATGAAAATCCAAAAAAGGATCTTTCATCGAATAAAATAAACTATCTTGAATTAGAAAATAGAAAGAAAAAAGAAAAAGAATCTCCAACTCGAGGGAATCCTAGATCAGATGCACAAAACCGAAGGAATCGCGGATCAGTTCAAGAAAAAGATCTTGAAGAAAGTTATGGGGTGGGATCAGATATAAAAAAACGTAGAAAGAAAAAAGAATACCAAAGCAATACAGAAGCCGAACTCCATTTATTTCTTAAAAGATATTTGCTTTTTCAATTGAGATGGGATGATTCTTTAAATCAAAGAATGCTCAATAATATCAAGGTATATTGTTTCCTGCTTAGATTGATAAACCCAAGAGAAATTGCTATATCCTCTATTCAACGGGGAGAAATGAGTCTGGATATAATGCTGATTCAGAAAGATTTAACTCTTACAGAATTAATGAAAAAGAGTCTATTTATTATTGAATCGGTGCGTCTGTCTGTTACAAGGGATAGAAAATTTCTTATGTATCAAACCATAAGTATTTCATTCGTTCATAAGAGTAAGGACAAAGCTAATCAAGGAAACCAAGAAAAAAGATATGTTGATAAACCCATTGCAAGACATCAAAAAATAACTGAAAATCAAAACAAAAATCATTATGTTTTGCCCGTTCCTGAAAATATTTTATCACTTAGACGTCGTAGAGAGTTTAGAATTCTAATTTGTTTGGATTCCCAAAATGGGAACGGTCATACAGCATTTTGCGATGGGAAAAACGTAAAAAACTGCGATCAATTTTTGGATAAAAGCACAAATCTTGAGATAGAGAAAAACAAATTAATAAAATTATTTCTTTGGCCGACTTATCAATTAGAAGATTTAGCTTGTATGAATCGCTATTGGTTTGATACCACTAATAGCAGCCATTTCAATATGGTAAGGATAAATATGTATCCACAATGAAGAAAGGTGATAGATTTTATCTATGTATCCTGTAGCATATCTGATATATGAAAGCAACCGCATATACACACATATACACATGTGCTATCTTACATTTCATTCTTATACATGATTCTTATACATGATACTAATTCAATGACGTTGACGTATCAATTAGATCTATCAATAACTCAAGGGAATCCTTTTATTTTAATTTCCACTGGAAAACTTATTATCTTTTACTTTTATAAGTGCCGTCCTTTTTTTTTATATTTCTATATATATACGACTTAAATTGAAAATTAGATTGATCATTGACTCATTTTATTTGATAAAAAAACGATTTAATAAAATTAGGAGTCTATAATTTAATTAAGTATACCCAATTTAAATTTTTAAATTAAAGTGGTTGGCATTATTATAATTTTTTATTTCTGATCGGTAAAATTTAGATCTTTCAACAAGAAAATAAAAAAGGGGGAGAATTTTTTGTTTTATGGTAAAAAATGTATTCAGTTCAGTTTTTTTGCAAGAAGAAAAAGAAAAAAACCAGGGGTCTGTTGAATTTCAAGTCTTCAATTTCACCAATAAGATACGAAGACTTACTTCACACTTAGAATTGCACAGAAAAGACTATTTATCTCAGCGAGGTCTACGTAAAATTCTGGGAAAACGTCAACGATTACTGGCTTATTTGTTAAAGAAAAATAGAGTACGTTATAAAGAATTAATTGGTCGGTTGGATATTCGGGAACTAAAAACTCACTAATTTGAAGAACCTTAAATTATTTGATTTATTATATCTTGAATTTTGATAAATTTATTTTTGTTTTCAGTAATTCATGGAAGAATGAATCGGGGAAAAACCTATGAATGTACCAGCTACCAGAAAAGACCTCATGATAGTAAATATGGGTCCTCATCACCCATCCATGCATGGGGTTCTTCGGCTCATCATTACTCTAGATGGTGAAAATGTTATTGACTGTGAACCAATATTGGGTTATTTACACAGAGGGATGGAAAAAATTGCGGAAAACCGAACAATTATACAGTATCTGCCTTATGTAACACGTTGGGATTATTTAGCTACTATGTTCACAGAAGCAATAACCGTAAATGCACCAGAGCAATTAGGAAATATTCAAGTACCGAAGAGAGCCAGCTATATCAGAGTAATTATGTTGGAATTGAGTCGTATAGCTTCTCATTTATTATGGCTTGGTCCCTTTATGGCAGATATTGGTGCACAAACCCCTTTCTTCTATATTTTTAAAGAAAGAGAATTAGTATATGATTTATTCGAAGCTGCCACTGGTATGAGAATGATGCATAATTATTTTCGTATCGGAGGAGTGGCTGTTGATCTACCTCATGGCTGGATAGATAAATGTTTGGATTTCTGTGATTATTTTTTAACAGCGATTTCTGAATATCAAAAACTTATTACACGAAATCCTATTTTTTTAGAACGAATTGAGGGAGTGGGCATTATTAATGGAGAGGAAGCAATAAATTGGGGTTTATCAGGACCAATGCTACGAGCTTCCGGAATACAATGGGATCTTCGTAAAATTGATCATTATGAGTGTTATGACGAATTTGATTGGGAAATAAAATGGCAAAAAGAAGGAGATTCATTAGCTCGTTATTTAGTACGAATCAGTGAAATGACGGAATCTATAAAAATTATTCAACAAGCTCTGGAAGGAATTCCAGGAGGGCCCTATGAGAATTTAGAAATCCGATGCTTTGATAGAGTAAGCGATCCTGAATGGAATGATTTTGAATATGGATTCATTAGTAAAAAACCTTCGCCCACTTTTGAATTATCGAAACAGGAACTTTATGTGAGAGTAGAAGCACCAAAGGGCGAGTTGGGAATTTTTTTGATAGGAGATCAAAATGTTTTTCCTTGGCGATGGAAAATCCGACCACCCGGTTTTATCAATTTGCAAATTCTTCCTCAGTTAGTTAAAAGAATAAAATTGGCTGATATTATGACGATACTAGGTAGTATAGATATCATTATGGGAGAAGTTGATCGTTGAAATGATAATTGATACAACAGAAGTACAAGATATCAATTCGTTTTCAAAATTGGAATACTTAAAGGAGGTCTATGGGATTATATGGATGCTTATCCCTATCTTGACTCTTGTATTGGGAATTACGATAAGTGTACTAATAATTGTATGGTTAGAAAGAGAAATATCCGCAGGGATACAACAACGTATTGGACCTGAATACGCTGGCCCTTTTGGAATTCTCCAAGCGCTAGCAGATGGGACAAAACTACTTTTAAAAGAAAATATTATTCCATCTAGAGGAGATATCAGTTTATTCAGTATCGGACCATCCATAGCGGTCATATCAATTCTACTAAGTTATTCGGTAATTCCTTTTGGCTATCACCTTGTGCTAGCCGATCTCAATATTGGTGTTTTTTTATGGATCGCTATTTCAAGTATTGCTCCCATTGGACTACTTATGTCAGGATATGGATCAAATAATAAATATTCTTTTTTGGGTGGTTTACGAGCTGCTGCTCAATCAATTAGTTATGAAATACCATTAACTCTATGTGTATTATCAATATCTCTACGTGCGATTCGTTGAGACATAAACTTTTCCTATTTCTTTTTACTTTATTTCTAGAAAAGGTTTGAATAGATATCTTCATTTATTTGTTTATCATTTGGGTTGACGAACTAAATCAGATAGTTATATGAGTGAAAGAAAACAGCTTAGAAGTTCGCAGTAAAAAGATCGAGTCTCATTTCCTATGTACCAGGATTAAGCAAAAATAAATATAAGCAGTAAAGACTGTTTACCCCAAGATTGGTTGATTGGACATCATATCATAGCTTGACGCGGGTTCAAAAGATTAACTATATGGAGTTTTCACTATCGTTTGTATGTATTTACATACATGTATTACCATAACGGGTGATTCCGCAAAAATAAGTGGATGGTTAGAAACACCAAAATTACACAAAGGATTAGTAATAGAGATTATGTAAATTATTCAAAGGGGCATTTTTTTCTGCATAAAAGGAATACTAATTGGGGCTTTAAGTTGGTAGAAATGATCAGGTAGTACTCCCCATGATTCCGATCCAGAGTATGCTCCTATCCACCAATTTAAGAAATGACTATTAGGAACGAAATAATCCTTTACTTTTTTCAATACCTTTTTGAGAAAGACGAGTAGGAACAAAAAAAAATAAGAAAGAGAGATCTTTTTATTTTTTCTATATCTATATAGTTTTTCTATATCTATATAGAGAGATAGGCTTCTTCTCATGATTGATGAACTAATGTAATGTCTAATTCTTTTTCGTAATCGAAAACTATGGGTTGAAATATCTATGG